GAAGGCATCTATGAAAGTCTTTACTGAATTCGATATGCGTAGATTCGATTCGGAGAAGAGATTCTTTCTTGTAAGAACATGGCAAGCTAAGTGAAGTCATTCAGAACTGGCAAGCACCCGGAAGCACTAGACCAATAAGCTAGATCTCCCTACGGGGCATTGCACGTTTAGCCAGACCGCTCCGCTCGTGCTTCTCCTTGCGTCTTGCACTAGAACAGGGAAATCGCTACTAAAGCACTTTCTCTCATGAATTGAAAGAGTTCTATCTCATATAGGGTCAAAATGCTACGGCTTGCTTATACTCTTGCAAGCAAGGCGAGAAGCGATTCTCTTAGCCGGCATACCCGACGAATCAAAAAAGCTATAATAAGGCAATCCATGGGCATGGAACCCCGAAATAGCCAATCTACAATCAAACTTTTAATCAGGTCGAAAAATTCTTGCCGGTGGGTAGAACCAAGACTCATTTTAGCCAGGAGCTTACTTTAACTACTTATTTAGCTACTTTAGGTCGTTGTAGTCCATAAATAAGAATAAAACTTTATCAGAGCTTGCATTCGATGCCGTTGATTCAATTTCTTCACCACCGGTAGCAATAAATTCTAAAAAGAAGCTTCCTTCGCAGGAAAGATATTCTAGTAAATAGAAAACTCGCCATTCATTCATGAACTGTCTTGCCCGTGCCATCAAGAGCTACAGCTATATCTCTCGAAGGTGTCTTAGCTCCACCGATAGGAACTGCCCACCTATCCAGGTAACCTCACCCGTGAACCACGAACTACACTTACAGACAACCTAAGAAGAAACGGAGTATCACCCAGTTTTTCATAAGCATAAGAAGCACAAACTAGAAGAATAAACAAGAGATAACGCGCATACAAAGAGGATTCTTAACCGTTCGCGAAGAGAAGATAGTTGTTTTAGGCAAGGAAAAAAGCCAACCATAGCAGAACGCAATCAAAGCTTTCGTCCTTGGCCGCTCCTTCAACTGATTTCATTCATTCATAAACTCGCTTGAACGTGCCATCAAGAGCTCCAGCTGCAAGAGGATAGGATCTTTAGGCTGGGCTGCATTGATTTGACTTCTTTGCTTCTGCTATTGAAGCGAAAAACCCCAAGAAAACTTTAGAAATTATCATTCTTCTTTGGCGACAAGGAAGGCTACCCCTGGGTAAAAGTACTAATCCGTCTATCTACTTACTACCTAACTAAGAGAATGGTATTTACTGAGAGAAGTAGTACGAGGAGCTAGATTGTTGCTGTCTTCTTTTTGGCAGTGGGATAGGGAAACTGTGAGGACTGAACTTTCACTTTCTTACTTGAACTCATAGCTCTTTCTCTTTTTATCTTTTGAGAGCTGTATGTAACTACAGTTCTTTATGGGCTGGGGAAATCTCCTAAATTACAAGAGAGGAAGATAGAGTTAGCATTGATTGGGAAGGAAGGAACTAGTAATCCATTTAAGAGGACTTTACCCTAGAAAAAGTAAAAGGGAGGGAAGGAAATTTTTCTAACTCGGAATGAATTGGAAGTGCGAGATGCACTAATCGGAAAGAGACTCTCTCTTGACCTGACTTTCCCTATTGGCTTTGACTGCGGTAAGTAATTCACTCAAACCGATTCCATTTATGGATACTTGGAGGGTGGGAAAACTATTTCTTTTATCAGGATTAAAGGCTTAGCCGCCTGACTCACTCCGGATAGAAAGATTGAGGGGGTCAGACACGGCGGAGACTTTCATTGAATATGGGATTGAGACTACGACTGGAATGGAATTGCTCCGTTGATAGATCCAGATTCGCATCCGCCCATCTAAGAGATTTCTTCGTGCCGGGTCGTGAGCTATGTGGAGCGATAAAAAAAATGGGATCTATTGGGCTTTCACCTGCACTGCCTTCGCCTAGGACATTAGAAAGGGCGAGAAAGGGCTTGCTGCTGGTTCGGAACTCCCCTATCTATTTGAATTGATTTACAGCGCCTATTTTCAAGCTTATAAAAGGAATTGCTTCTATTAACTTTAAAGAGTGTCTCTCCTGTCCGGCTCGATATGAAGAAGGTAGGCTGGTAGGTGGGTAGGCTTCTATCCGACTAGTAGGACATGCAGTTCTCCCCTTAGCCTTAGGGCAGGCACGAAATCAATTAAGAGCTTCTAAAGAAAAGAGGACGACTTAAGACAGCAAGAACGGCCAAAAGAAGTAAGTCACTTGCAAGCCCAGGAAGAATTAAAAGAAATCGATGAATGTGTCCCGACCAAGCAACGAAGAAGCGCTAGCAGATGAGATTGGACCTATATAGACTAGGAAAGACAGGGAAAGACATGGGGGTCCCCAGAGTGAGAACTAGCCCTTTGAGGAGCTCTCTAAGCTGTCTAACTCTCTATTACCATATGCAGAGGGAAACCAGGTTCAATAGCCGGATAGAGTAAGAAAACAACTAAATAGAAATGAGTACTTGCTACGGGTGAAGGAGTAAAGAGTTTCAAGAAAAAATCTCCTTAATG